TATTGGAAGATCAATCTCATCGATCTTGTAAGTATCATACCAAATCCCATCAATCGAATCATTTTTTCGAGAAATACGAGACATCTAAGTCGTACAAGTAAAGAGATCTATTCATTGATAAGAAAAAGAAAAAACGTGAATGGTGATTGGATTGATGATAAAATAGAATTCTGGGTCGCGAACAGTGATTCGATTGATGATGAAGAAAGAGAATTCTTGGTTCAGTTCTCCACCTTAACGACAGAAAAAAGGATTGATCAAATTCTATTGAGTCTGACTCATAGTGATCATTTATCAAAGAATGACTCTGGTTATCAAATGATTGAACAACCGGGATCAATTTCCTTACGATACTTAGTTGACATTCATCAAAAGGATCTAATGAATTATGAGTTCAATAGATCCTGTTTAGCAGAAAGACGGATATTCCTTGCTCATTATCATACAATCACTTATTCACAAACCTTGTGTGGGACTCATATTTTTCATTCCCCATCTCCTCATGGAAAACCCTTTTCGCTCCGCTTAGCCCTATCCCCTTCTAGAGGTATTTTAGTGATAGGTTCTATAGGAACTGGACGATCCTGTTTGGTCAAATACCTAGCGACAAACTCCTATGTTCCTTTCATTACGGTATTTCCGAACAAGTTCCTGGATGACAAGCCTAAAGGTTATCCTATTGATGATATCGATATTGATGATATCGATATTGATGATAGTGACGATATTGATGATAGTAATGATGACCTTGATATTGATACGGAGCTGCTAACTATGACGAATGTGCTAACTATGTATATGACGACGAAAATAGACCGATTTGATATCACCCTTCAATTCGAATTAGCAAAAGCAATGTCTCCTTGCATAATATGGATTCCAAACATTCATGATCTGCATGTGAATGAGTCGAATTACTTATCCCTCGATCTATTAGAGAACTCTCTCTCCAGGGATTGTGAAAGATGTTCCACTGGAAAGATTCTTGTTATTGCTTCGACTCATATTCCCCAAAAAGTGGATCCCGCTCTAATAGCTCCAAAGAAATTCAATACATGCATTAAGATACGAAGGCTTCTTCTTCCACAACAACGAAAGCACTTTTTCATTCTTTCATATACTAGAGGATTTCACTTGGAAAAGAAGATGTTCCATACTAACGGATTCGGGTCCATAACCATGGGTTCCAATGCGCGAGATCTTGTAGCACTTATCAATGAGGCCCTATCAATTAGTATTACACAGAAGAAATCCATTATAGAAACTAATACAATTAGATCAGCTCTTCATAGAAAAACTTGGGATTTTCGATCCCAGATAAGATCGGTTCAGGATCATGGGATCCTTTTCTATCAGATAGGAAGGGCTGTTACACAAAATGTACTTCTAAGTAATTGCCCCATAGATCCTATATCTATCTATATGAAGAAGAAATCATGTAAGGGAGGGGATTCTTATTTGTACAAATGGTACTTCGAACTTGGAACGAGCATGAAGAAATTAACGATACTTCTTTATCTTTTGAGTTGTTCTGCCGGATCGGTCGCTCAAGATCTTTGGTCTTCATCCAGACACGATGAAAAAAATTGGATCACTTCTTATGGATTCGTCGAGAACGATTCTGATCTAGTTCATGGCCTATTACTATTATTACTATTAGAAGTAGAAGGCGCTCTGGCTCTGGCGGGATCCTCACGGACAGAAAAATCTTGCAGTCAGTTTGATAATAATCGAGTGACATTACTTCTTCGGTCCGAACCAAGGAATCAGTTAGATATGATGCAAAATGGATCTTGTTCTATCGTTGATCAGAGATTTCTATATGAAAAATACGAATCGGAGTTTGAAGAAGGGGAAGGGGTCCTCGATCCGCAACAGATAGAGGAGGATTTATTCAATCACATAGTTTGGGCTCCTAGAATATGGCGATTTGATTGTATCGAAAGGCCCACTGAATTGGGATTTCCCTATTGGACTGGGTCATTTCGGGGCAAATGGATCATTTATCATAAAGAGGATGAGCTTCAAGAGAATGATTCGGAGTTCTTGCAGAGTGGAACCATGCAGTACCAGACACGAGATAGATCTTCCAAAGAACAAGGCTTTTTTCGAACAAGCCAATTCATTTGGGACCCTGCGGATCCATCCTTTTCCCTATTCAAAGATCAGCCCTCTGTCTCTGTGTTTTCACGTCGAGAATTCTTTGCAGATGAAGAGATGTCAAAGGGGCTCATTGCTTCCCAAACAAATCCTCCTACATCTATATATAAACGCTGGTTCATCAAGAATACGCAAGAAAAGCACTTCGAATTGTTGATTCATCGCCAGAGATGGTTTAGAACCAATAGTTCATTATCTAATGGATCTTTCCGTTCTAATACTCTATCCGAGAGTTATCAGTATTTATCAAATCTGTTCCTATCTAACGGAACGCTATTGGATCAAATGACAAAGACATTGTTGAGAAAGAGATGGCTTTTCCCGGATGAAATGAAACATT